CATAAATCTCTTAAATCTAGATAAGAAAAAAAGACAAGATAATTTCTAATATAATCTCTTAAAACAAAAAGGAAAAAGAGAAAAGAATTTCTAAAAAGCTCCCAGCTGCTACTGCCGTTTTCTTGATCTACCCAATTGGTCAAGGAAGCTTTTCAGATGAGACATTCATAAACCACTCTGCCTGCATTCTTAGAGGATAACCCCAATTTCAATTGAATAGTACATTATATAAATATATAATAACAAATTACTAAAAAGATTAATAAAAAAAAGAAAATATACGAAGAAATTCGTCCACCCCCTACATATTTGATAGCCTCTCCCATAAAAAAACTTGAAATACCAACTCCATTTGGAATTCCATCAATTACTTGTCTATCAAAAAAAGAATTGAATTTAGCTAACTTTCTGACACTCGCAATTAAAGATACTTCAAAAAAAGCATCTATATAACCACGATTATATGACCAATCATATATAACATTGATGATTTTATCAGCAATAATTTTTTTAGGAACACTTTTTTGAAATAAATTTAAGAAGTTCAAATTTTGTAAAGAAGAAAAAACGGGTTTATAGAAAAAAGACGCTATCAATATTCCGAAAAAAGCTATACTCACCGAAAAAGTTGCATTTGTAAAAAATTCATACCAATCCACAGAATTCTTTGAATTTTGATGTAAAAGGTCTATAGACGGAATTAACAATTTTGATAATATATCCAAATCTATTCCTTCTTGGCTGAAAGAAATTCCAATTGACCCAACGAAGAAAGTAAATAATACTAATATAAGCATAGAAAATAGCATAGTATTGTCTGATTCATGAGGATAAAAAAAAGGAATGTTTTTAGTACCAAAATAGGTACTATCAAGAAAAAGACGTGTTATGCTTTTGACATTTCGATTAATTCGATGTGAATATGTCCTCTTCCGAAAAAAAGAAGTCCTTTCTTTATTATTCATTGTTAATAAAGCTAATAAATGAATCTTCTTTTTTAATTTTTTTTTTCCTTCTTTGCCCCATAAAGATATTGAATAGAATGAACTATTTTTCTTTCCATTGAAATTTTGAAAATGAACGTTGAAATATCCTTCAAAAACAAGTAAATAGATTCGAAACATATAAAATGCAGTTAATCCTGCTGCGGAACAAGCTATTATTGCGAAAATTGGTGAATACAACCAACTATCATTAAGAATCTCATCCTTGGACCAAAAACAAGCAAAAGGTGGAATACCACAAAGAGAAAGTGTACCTATTAAAAAAGCGGTTTTTGTAATTGGCGCGTGTTTTGTTAAACCGCCCATAAGAACCATATTTTGACTTTTATCTGGAGAATATCCAACAATTGCTTCCATTGAATGAATAATGGATCCAGATCCTAAAAACAACAATGCTTTTGAATAAGCATGAGTAATCAAATGAAATAAAGCGGCTCGATAAGAGCCCATACCTAAAGCTAACATCATATAACCCAATTGAGACATTGTCGAATAGGCCAAATTTTTCTTAATATCTTTTTGAGCAATAGCTAAAGTTGCCCCTAATACTACTGTTATTATACCTATCAAAGCTATTCCAGTCATTATGGAGGGTATAACTATGAAAAGAGGAAGAAGTCGAGCTACAAGAAAGATTCCTGCTGCTACCATGGTAGCAGCATGTATAAGAGCGGAAATAGGGGTAGGCCCTTCCATAGCATCCGGTAACCATACATGAAGAGGGAATTGGGCAGATTTTGCAACTGAGCCGCAAAATAAGAAGATGGCGCACAAAGTAACAAAAAAAATATTAACCTCATTCTTATAAATCAAGTTATTGAATATTTGAAATAAATCCCGAAATTCCAAACTACCCGTTATCCAATAAAGACCTAAGATTCCTAATAATAAACCAAAATCCCCTACACGATTAGTTACAAACGCTTTTTGACAAGCATTTGCCGCAATAGGACGTGTGAACCAAAAACCTATTAATAAATAAGAACACATTCCAACCAATTCCCAAAAAATATAAACTTGTATCAAATTTGAACTAGTAACTAATCCCAACATTGAAGTATTAAAAAAACTCATATAAGTAAAAAATCTCAAATATCCTTGATCATGAGACATATAATTATCACTATAAATAAGAACCAGAATACCAACAGTAGTGATTAATATCGACATAATAGAAGTAAGTGAATCGATCAAGTAGCCAAACTCTAAAGAAAGATCATTATTTATAGTCCAAGACCATACATATTGATAGATAGAACTGTTCTTGATTTGATGAATAGATAGATCGATCGAAAAAATCATAACTATTGTTAACAAGAAAATACTGGGAAAAGCCCACATACGGCGAAGATTTTTTGTTGCCGTGGGAAAAAGAAGAAGTCCTACCCCTATTAAAATAGGAACTGGAAGTGGGATGAAAGGTATGATCCATGAGAATTGGTGTGTATATTCCATACAAAAAAAAAAATAAAGAATAAAAAATATTTTGATTCTTAATGAATTTTCTTTCTTATTCATTTGTTTTATCTCTTTTGTAAAGGGTTCGGTTAATAAAAAAGTGGATATATAAATAGAATTTGATATTCTTAATTATTCTAAATCTTTGCACAAACAATATTTCCAATATTGCAAAGTACAAAGTCAAAATAGACCAATAACCAAATCCCTAGTGAAAAATGAAAATTGATTTTTAGTAATATTCATTATTAATTACTATTTAGAATTACTATTATTAAATAATATAATAATAAATAAAAACGAAATTTGGAAAATGAAAATCTTTATCTATAGAGTGAGGGTAAATAATTACACCAAAACTAAGAACATTCGTTTATTTTGATATCAATCAGAAAAAACAATTCATATGACACGACCCAATAAAATAATCCCTTTTTTGATTATTCAGAAACATTAGTTCATTTTTGAACTAATTGACTAATTGATTGATTATTTTACATTCCAATAAAAAGAAAAAGAGATCTATATATATCTATATAGATCTATGTTTGGAAAAATTTGGAAAAGGTTTCTAATATTCAATGTTTTTACTTTAGATAGAAAAAAAAAAGAGGGAATTCAGATAGATAAGACATATGGCTAATTAAAGAATAATTCGTTTTCATTTACAGAAGAAATGTCTTTCACATCGAACTATAGAAATGAAAAAACTATCCTAGTTGGATGGCAGTTCCAAAAAAGCGCACTTCTATATCAAAAAAAAAAATTCGGAAGACTTATTGGAAAAAAAAGGGATATTGGACAGCATTGAAAGCCTTTTCATTAGCTAAATCCATTTTGACAGGGAACTCAAAAAGTTTTTTTTGTAACAAATAAGAATGTTGGAATAATCTGAATTAGCTCGATTCAAAGAGTATTCTTTAATACTCATTTTATACTAATAAAGAGAAATATTTACTAATATAGAATATTGACCATATATTTAGAATATATTATATATCTTCTATATAATATATTCTAAATATATAATCTAACTAAGATTTTTGGAATGTATTGTTAAATTATAGATATATTAATTAACTATTTCATTGAAAAAATGGAAATGCATTTCTTTAGAGTAAGAAAATGAAATAACTAAAAAATGAAAACAACTACAAAAAAATCTTCTTTTTCATTCCTGGATTGAAGTCAGAACTATCTAGTTCCAGTTTCAACAGTGCTGTTTTTGAATTTGAAAAGTGTAAACTACGAAAAACCCATCCCCCGTTGTTCAATTTGAAAACTAACACTGGAAATGAAAAAAAAACAAGAATACAACTTCGTATTGAAATTGAAACGTTCTTTTTTTATTTTAAGATTCTTTATATTAATAATAAATAATAAATTACTATACTTATAGTTAATATTAACTTATAGCTTATAGTTAATATTAATTTATTCTATATATATTTCTATATTTGAATAAATCCAAATTTCAAATTTATTTAATAATATTTAATAAAATAAATCTTTAATTAGAAATTAGAATAGAATTCTTGAAATTGTTTCATGTTTAGTAAACAAATGTAATGTAATAAAGAAATATTGCACTTTAATTAATTCTTTCAATCTCGACGATTGACTAATGAATCGGTTATTATGATTTCGAGTAAGCCGCTATGGTGAAATTGGTAGACACGCTGCTCTTAGGAAGCAGTGCTAGAGCATCTCGGTTCGAGTCCGAGTGGCGGCATGGCATCCTATCCTATATTCTAAAAGAATAAGTCCTATAATGAATTCAATTCCCGATTTTTATTCCTAGTATTCATACCTTTTTTATTTTCATTATAGATATTTATTTTCATTATATATATGATATTTTCAACTTTAGAGCATATATTAACTCATATATCGTTTTCGGTCATATCCATTGTTATTTCAATTCATTTGATAACCTTACTAGTCAATGAAATCGTAGGATTATATGATTTGTCCAAAAAAGCCATGACAATAACTTTTTTCTGTGTAACGGGATTGTTAATTACTCGTTGGTTTTTTTCGGGCCATTTACCATTTAGTGATTTATATGAATCCTTAATCTTTCTTTCATGGGGTTTTTCTATTTTTCATATGGTTCCGTGTTTTAAAAAGGATAAAAACCTTTTAAGTACAATAATCGCACCAAGTGTTATTTTTACCCAAGGCTTTGCTACTTCGGGTCTTTTAACCAAAATGCATCAATCCGTAATATTAGTACCCGCTCTACAATCCCATTGGCTAATGATGCACGTAAGTATGATGATATTGGGCTATGCGGCTCTTTTATGTGGATCATTATTATCAGTGGCTATTTTAGTCATTACATTTCAAGAAGTCATCCAAATTCTTGGTAAAAGCAAGAATTTGGATTCTTTAAATAAAGAATTTGATTTTGCTGAAATCAAATACATGAATATGAATGAAAGAAACAATGTTTTACGAAAAACTTCTTTTTCTTCTTCTAGAAATTATTACAGGTCTCAATTTATTCAACAATTGGATCGTTGGGGTTATCGTATTATTAGTCTAGGTTTTCTCTTTTTAACGATAGGTATTCTTTCAGGAGCAGTATGGGCTAACGAGGCATGGGGATCGTATTGGAATTGGGATCCAAAGGAAACTTGGGCCTTTATTACTTGGACCATATTCGCGATTTTTTTACATACTAGAAAAAATAAAAAATTGGAAGGTGTAAATTCTTCAATAGTGGCCTCTATAGGATTTCTTATAATTTGGATATGTTATTTGGGGATCAATCTATTAGGAATAGGACTACATAGTTATGGTTCATTTACATCTAATTGAATTAAAATGAGTAAAGAACCCGAGATATCAAAATATGGAAAGCATATATATACTTTCCATAAATTAAACTTGCCCAAAATCGTCGAGAACCCTTTAAATCAAGTAATGGAATGATTCAAGGGGTTCTCACAAACAACAAACATATTCGATTACAATTCAATTTTTTTAAAGTGAATCTAACGTAAAAATCTCTTTTTCATTGTACAAAGGGTTTTTTCTCTTTTTGATTTCTTTGTTTTATTCACAAAAACTATCTATCAAAAATTAGATAGAATAGCTTCAACCTTCTCAACCGAGAATGAGAAAATGAAATCTGGATAAATACCAATACCTATTACGGGTATAAGGATAGAAATCGAAATAAATAATTCTCTCGGCCCAGAATCAAAAAAATAAGAGTTTGGTGTATTAAAGAACTTGTATCCATAGAACATCTGCCGTAAGATAGATAATAAATAAATAGGAGTTAATATCATTCCAATTGCTGTTACAAAAGTAATTAGTATTTTCATCATTAAAAGATATTTTTGACTAGTAATTATTCCAAAAAAAACTATCAATTCTGCAACAAAACCGCTCATGCCCGGCAATGCAAGAGAAGCCATCGATAAGATAGTAAAAATCGTGAATATTTTTGGCATTGGTATAGCCATTCCGCCCATTTCGTCAAGATAAAGAAGACGTAGTCTATCATAACTAGTTCCTGCCAAGAAAAAAAGCGCAGCGCCAATAAATCCATGAGATATCATTTGTAAAATGGCCCCGTTGAGCCCAGTATCACTTATAGAACCAATTCCTATAATAAGGAAACCCATATGAGATACCGAGGAATAAGCTATTCTTTTTTTTAAATTACGTTGACCAAAAGATGTTGAAGCGGCATAGATTATTTGAATAGAACCTAATATCATTAACCAGGGACAAAATATGGAATGAGCGTGGGAAAATAATTCCATATTAATTCGAACCAACCCATACGCTCCCATTTTTAATAAGATTCCGGCTAAAAGCATACAAGTGCTGTAATGTGCCTCTCCGTGGGTATCTGGTAACCATGTATGTAAGGGTATAATCGGCGATTTGACAGCAAAAGCAATAAGAAATCCCATATAGAATATGATTTCTAGCGCCACGGGATACGATTGATTAGTTAATGTTTCGAAATTTAATGTTGGTTCATTCGAACCATATAAACCGACACCCAGAATTCCCATTAATAAAAAAACAGAACTTCCCGCAGTGTACAAAATAAACTTTGTAGCTGAATACAAACGTTTCTTTCCCCCCCACATGGATAAAAGTAGATAAACGGGAATTAATTCCAATTCCCACATGATGAAAAAAAGTAAAATGTCTCGAGAAGAAAATGGTCCTATTTGACCGCTATACATTGCTAACATCAGGAAATAGAATAATGGGTATTCTCGAGTAACCGGCTGAGCCGCTAACGTGGCTAAAGTGGTGATAAATCCCGTCAGTAAAATAGGTCCTATAGAGAGTCCATCTATTCCAAATCTCCAGTAAAAATCAAAAAAATTGATCCATTTATAATTCTCCGTCAGTTGGATTAGTGGATCATCCAATTGGAAATGATAACAAAATGCATAGGTTGTTAGAAGGAGATCGATTAAGCATATACAAATGCTATACCACCTAATTACCTTATTTCCCCTATGAGGGAATAAGAAGATTAAAGAACCCCCGGCTATTGGCAAAACCACAACTATTGTTAACCAAGGAAAATCATTCGTGATAAAAATAAGATACACTTGGGCCAGAAAAGCCCGCGCTCAAAAGATTTTTTTCTATTTTCTTTTGAGCACGGGTTTTTGCCAGTAAAAAAACGTATTCGTGTGGTGTTTTTTGAAACGTATCAATAACCTAGACCCATACTTCGAGTTGTTTCATGCCATAAATAAACTCGAACACTTAAGAAATCTGTCGGACAGGCGGACTCACACCTCTTACAACCGACACAGTCCTCTGTTCTTGGGGCAGAAGCTATTTGCTTAGCTTTACATCCATCCCAAGGTATCATTTCTAATACATCTGTGGGACAGGCTCGGACACATTGAGTACATCCTATACATGTATCATAAATCTTTACTGAATGTGACATTGTATCTATAGTAATTTTTGAACATCAAAAATGAAAATTTATCGATCTAGTAAACTCGTAAATGAATCATATATTTATACACCAGATGAATCAATGATTTGTCAGAATTTTGCTAATCAAAATAGACGTCTCGATAAATTTAGAAGAACGAAGAGAAGAGCACCAGGATACTTTGATTCTTATGATTTCGCAAACATGATCATACGTTGTGTAGCATACATGCTAATTTGAATTGATAAATATGACACTATTCAAGATTCGACTTTTGAATTAATTCAAGATTCGACTTTTGATTAATTATGATTAATGCTATTTATTCAACAAATTCGATTGATTGATACGGGTTGATTTTCTGTTACGAGAAATTGAAGAAACAATAGCCGGTCCGATAGCTGCTTCAGCGGCTGCAATAGCGATAACAAAAATGGAAAAAATATTTCCTTTTAATTGGCGATTATCAAAAAAATCAGAAAAAGTTACGAGATTTATATTAACTGCATTCAGTATAAGTTCAAGACACATAAGGGCTCTAACCATATTTCGGCTCGTGATCAATCCATAGATACCGATAGAAAATAAATAGGCACTCAAAACAAGTACATGTTCGAGCATCATTGACCAACTCCTTATCAATTTTGATTCATTTCAATATGAACAACAATTCAACAGATTCGATTGACTAAAGAATATAACAAACAAAAGAATATATCGGCAATAAAAAAAAATAGTTTCTACATAAAAACTATTTCACTTCACATAGAATTCGACAGAAATAAATGTGAGAAAATGGAATCTGGATTTATATTGCTAGTTCGCGAAAGATTTCTTATTGGCGAGCTACGACAATTGCACCTATCAAAGCAACTAAAAGGATTATTGAAATGAGTTCAAATGGAAGAAAAAAATCTGTTGATAAATGAATTCCAATTTGTTGACTAGTACTTATCAAATCTTGCTCAATAATCTGATTTGGTCTTGTAGTCCAAATAATTCCGTACCATGATGTATCTGGAATAGTAGTTATTAGTGAAACAAAAATACTTGTACAAACCATCAAAGTAATTCCATCCCCAACGGTCCAAAGATGAGAATCTTGGTAATATTCTGAGCTATTCATGAACATCACAGCAAATATGATTAAAATGTTAATAGCTCCCACGTAAATAAGTAGCTGTGAGGCAGCTACAAAATGGGAGTTTGATAAAATATATAATAAAGATATACAAACAAGAACCAGTCCCAACGAAAAAGCAGAAAAGATTGGGTTGGGAAGTAATACTACTCCTAGACTTCCTAATACAAGACCCGATCCCAGAAAGACTAAAAGAAAATCATGTAGCGTTTCAGGCAAATCCATTATATGTAAAAAAAAAGACAAAGAAATGGAAATTTCATGACCTTATTGATATGACCAGGAAAAGAATTTTTATATACTTAAATTTCTCTTTGCATTGAAAAAAGATTCTAAGGAGTTTGAATTGATATAAGTACAGTTATATAATCAACGTCATTCCAGTCTTTATATGAAAGAGTAGTTTGAAACTATACTAAAACGAAAGTATAAAAGTATATATATATAACATATATAACTATTTAATAGTTAAGATTTCGATACTATATTTCTCTATTCTAGAATATATATATTTCTATAATCTAAAATATAATGTAGACTATTTCTAATCTGATATATCATATAATTTATAATTAATATTTATTTCTTTTTTTAGTAAAATTATCAAAATTTTATTTATATTATTCTATTATATATATATTCTAGAATAGAGAAATATAGTATTTAATCATAAAAGATTTTATTTATTTATTTGAATTGTTCGAATTGTATAATCATCAATTACTGACATTGGTAAACGGCCCAAAGCAATTTGATTATAATTCAATTCGTGACGATCATAAGTCGAAAGTTCATATTCTTCAGTCATTGATAAACAATTTGTTGGACAATACTCAATACAGTTACCACAAAAAATACAGATTCCAAAATCAATACTGTAATTAAGCAATCGTTTCTTTCGAATATCAGTTTCCAGTTTCCAATCAACAACGGGTAAATCTATAGGACATACACGAACACATACTTCACAAGCAATACATTTATCAAATTCAAAATGTATTCGACCGCGGAAACGTTCCGATGTGATTAATTTTTCATAAGGATATTGAATAGTTACAGGTAAACGATTTGCGTGAGATAAGATAATCATGAAACTTTGACCAATGTACCTTGCAGCTCGGACTGTTTGTTGACCATAATTCATGAACCCAGTTACCATAAGGAACATATCGTAAATATCTATGAATATTTTTGTTTTATTTCTTTCTCTTATTTGAGACAAGTAATGAATTATAGAAGATCAATCTTTTATAGTGAAAACAATTGAGACGAAGTTGTTAATAATAGATTACCGAGAGAAATGGGTAAAAGAAATTTCCATCCAAGATTTAATAATTGATCCATTCTTAGCCTAGGCAAAGCCCATCTTGTTATAATAGAAAGGAATAAGAAAAAATAAGTTTTAGCTAATGTAATAAACAGATCAATTGTAGTTCCAAAAACTCCATACGTTTTATTTATTTCAAAAAACTCAGAAACGAATATGTACGGAATAGAGATATTTGAACCGCCCAAGTAAAGAACTGTTACAAATAATGAAGAAATTAATAGGTTTAAATAGGAAGCAACATAAAATAAACCAAATCTGATACCCGAATATTCTGTTTGATAACCCGCTACTAATTCTTCTTCCGCTTCTGGTAAATCAAAAGGTAATCTTTCACATTCTGCTAGCGAAGAAATTAGAAAAACGATGAAACCCATAGGTTGACGCCACAAATTCCATCCCCAAAAACCATATTTTGATTGCGCATCAACTATATCAACTGTACTTAAACTGTTAGATAATCCTAGTCGGTGATAACATTACTGTTCCCATCTCTATTACAGAACCGTACATGAGATTCTCACCTCATACGGCTCCTGGAAAGCCTTAAGTAAATCTAAGGACCGGGCCAATCATTTGTCTCTTGATATATCCCTAAGATAGATAAGATTCAAATCTATCGGACGGTTCTGAATTAGACCAATTCAATTCTGTCTGTTCTAATAAATATTATATTAAATAATTAAATAAGAAAGAGAAATCCATTTTAATTTAATAAAAGATACAAAAGGTACTTCTGAATTGATCTCATCCCTTAAAAATCAAGATTTGAATTTGTTGAGTAATAACTGAATTCTTCAATAAAATACTCTTTTAAAATTATCAATAACCCTCATCATTTTCAATTACGAAAAAGAATTACACATTAGTTTCTTAATTATGACATGAATCTTATCTCCATGAATATGGATCTTGATTCCTTGTGTTTTTTTCGTTCCTATTCTTCTTTTTTGTGCTATGAAAAAGGAAGGGACTTAAAAAATTGAAAAGGATTTTTTCGTTCCTGATAGTCATTTATTTAATCAGTGGATGGAAGCATACTCTGGATCGGAGTTGTGGGGAGTACTGCTTGATTTTTTCTACCAACTTAAAGCCCCAATTAGTATTCTTTTTCTATTATGCGTAAATTCTCTTTAGGAGAATTTACAAAATCTGCGTTACTAATCCTTTGTGTATCTTGGTGTTTCTAACCATCCACTCCTTTTTTTATTAACCCCCCTTATTTATGTTAATACATCCATGATCTATGATAATTTATACAAATGGTAACTAAAATTCAATAAGGGGTTGGTCTTTGGAGCCCGCTTCAAAACAGGATGACTAATTATCCAATCTTGGGTTAAATGGCCTCTTCTGTTTATAATCTTATTTCACTTCATTCCTATACATAGAAAATGAGACTCAATATTTTTACTGCCATTTAAAATCATCATACTATCTATTAACTAAATATAGTATTCTGAGATTCTATTCAATAGAAGCTGTTTTATTTCACTCATATAACTATCAGATTTAGTTCTTCAATCCGAATTGTGAAAAAGAAAATTCAGATAATGAAAGTATCTATTCAATGAATTCGACTCTTTTCTTATATTATAGTACTATAAAGAGAGGAATCGAATTCATTGAATAGCTTTTTCTGTTTCAACGAATCGCACGTAGAGATATTGATAAGACACATAGAGTTAATGGTATTTCATAACTAATCGATTGAGCAGCAGCTCGTAGACCACCCAAAAAGGAATATTTATTATTTGACCCATATCCTGACATAAGAAGTCCAATGGGAGCAATACTCGAAATAGCAATCCATAAAAAAACACCTATATTGAAATCAGATAAAACAAAGTTATAACCAAAAGGAATTACTGAATAGCTTAGTAGAATTGATATGACTGATATGGATGGTCCGATACTGAATAAACGAATATCTCCCCTAGATGGAATAAGATTCTCTTTGAAAAGTAGTTTTGTTCCGTCTGCTAGAGCTTGAAGAACTCCAAAAGGACCGGCGTATTCAGGTCCAATACGCTGTTGTATCCCTGCAGATATCTCTCTTTCTAACCATACAATTGCTAGTACACTTATTGTGATTCCCAATACAAGAATCAAAATAGGTACAAGTACCCATAGAATTCCATAGACCTCTTTTAAAGATTCCAATCCGGAAAAAGAATTGATATCTTGGACTTCCGTTGTATCAATTATCATTTCAACGATCAATTTCCCCCATAATGATATCTATGCTACCTAGTATTGTCATAATATCAGCCAATTTCATTCTTTTAACTAATTGAGGAAGAATTTGCAAATTGATAAAACCGGGAGGACGGATTTTCCATCTCCAAGGAAAACCATTCTGATCTCCTATTAGAAAAATTCCTAATTCTCCCTTGGGGGCCTCAACTCTTACATAAAGTTCTTGTTTCGGCAATTCAAAAGTCGGAGACGATTTTTTACCAATGAATCGATATTCAAAATCATTCCATTTGGGCTCCTTTTCTCTATCAAAGCAGCGGATTTCTAAATTTTCATATGGCCCGCCAGGAATTCCTTCCAAAGCCTGTTGAATCATTTTTATGGATTCCGTCATTTCACCAATTCGAACTAAATAACGAGCTAATGAATCTCCTTCTTTTTGCCATTGAACTTCCCAATCAAATTCCTCGTAACACTCATAATTATCAACTTTACGTAGATCCCATTGTATTCCGGAAGCCCGAAGCATAGGTCCTGATAAACCCCAATTTATTACTTCCTCTCTACCAACAACACCTACTCCCTCAACCCGTTCTAAAAAAATAGGATTTCTCGTAATAAGGTTTTGATATTCAACAACCCTTGTTAAAAAATAATTGCAGAAATCAAAACATTTATCTATCCAACCATAAGGTAGATCAGCCGCTACTCCTCCGATACGAAAAAAATTATGCATCATTCTCATACCTGTCGCAGCTTCAAATAGATCATATATTAATTCTCTTTCTCTAAAAATATAGAAAAAAGGGGTTTGTGCACCAATATCTGCCATAAAAGGTCCCAGCCATAGTAGATGAGAAGCTATACGACTTAACTCCAACATAATGACTCGGATATAGCTGGCTCTTTTAGGGACTTGAATATTTCCCAATTGTTCCGGTCCGTTTACGGTTATTGCTTCCGTGAACATAGTAGCTAAATAATCCCAACGTGTTACATAAGGCAGATATTGTATAATTGTTCGGTTTTCCGCAATTTTTTCCATCCCTCTGTGTAAATAACCCAATATTGGTTCACAATCAATAACATCTTCACCATCCAGAGTAACAATAAGTCGAAGAACACCATGCATTGATGGGTGGTGAGGTCCCATATTGACTATCATGAGGTCTTTTCTTGTAGCTGGGACATTCATAGGTTTTTCCTCGATTCATTCTTCCATGAATCGTTAAAAAAAAGTTCATCAAAATTCAGGATCTAAGAAATCGAATAATTGAAAATGACTCTTGAAATTAACGAATTTGTGACTCCCTAATACCCAACTGATTTATTAATTTTTTATAACGTATTCTATCTTTCTTTGCCAAATAAGACAGTAGTCGTTGCCGTTTTCCCAGAATTTTACGTAAACCTCTTTGAGATAAATAGTCTTTTCGGTGTAATTCAAAATGTGAAGTAAGTCTTCGTATCTTATTAGTGAAATTGGCCACTTGAAATTCAACTGATCCGGGGTTTTCTTCTTCTTTTTTTTTTTGTGAAATAACAGGTATAAACGAATTTTTTATCATAAAATAAAATGAAAGCTTTCCTCTCCCCTCCTTTTTGATAGATATTTTTATTGATCAGTAATAGTAATGACACTCATTTTGAATTTTGTATATAAAATTATCTTAATTTACTTAACAAAAATTCTGCTTAACAATTCTGAATTTCTTTTTTTTCAAATCAAATTTCTTATTAAGCAATCCAATTCAAATAGATATAAAAATACTATATTTATGTATTCACAAAATAAAAGATTCTATTGTATACTTCAAAAAAAATAAGACAATTTTTTTGATTCCTTTTTCTATCTAATGGATACATCATTGAATTAGTATCAATACCACAATGCGTGTGCGCATTTATTTTAATTTTAATTAGATATATATATATATATATTTAATTAGATATATATATAAATTAATTTTAATTAGATATATATATAAATTAAAAATTTTTAAATATTTTAATTTATATATATATCTTCGCATATCAGATATGTTACGAGAAATATTACGATAAATAGAAGATAAATGAGAGGATTATCAATCAAATTTTCAATCGCGGATACATTTTTATCCTTAATATACTGAAACGGCTTCCATTATGGGTATCAAACCAATAGCGATTTATACAAGCTAAATCTTCTAATCGATAATTTGGCCAAAGAAAGAATTTTAAATTCATTAGTTTTTTTGTTTCTCTATCAAGATCTTTATTTTTAGCCAAAGCTTGACAGCAATTATTTATTTTATTCTCATTGTCATTTATTGTGTTAGTATTTCTAGGATTGAAACAAATTAGAATTCTCAATTCTCTACGGCGTCTAGTGGACAAAACATTTTCCGGAACAAGCAAATCATAATGATTTTTATCAACACCCCTTTTTTCTGGGTTTCTTTGAAACATTTGGCGCTTTTTCTTATGAATCAAAGATAGGCTTGTGGTTTGATACATAAAAAATTGTTCATAGTTTTTTCTAGACAGGCGAACAGGTTCAATAAAAAAGAATTGTTTTTCCACCAATTCGGTATTGTCCTTAAATCCTGTAAGAGTGAAATCCGTATGATTCTGAATCGCCATAGTATCTAGACTTAGATCTCCCCTTTGAATAGAGATTATAAAAAATTTTTTTAGATTTTTCAATCTAATCAGGAGACAATAAAATTTGATATTATTCATTATTCTTTCTTGTAGGGAACTATGATAGTTCAAATGAAAACCTAAATACTTTTCTAGTAAGAAATCCCGTTCTCCCTTTAGATCGTTCCTGTATAGATTTTCATCTATACTATTATCACCATTTTCCCTGTCTGATCTTTCATAATCTTGGTTTGAGAGAGATGATTTTAGATTCTCATATTCTTCTATAGATTTTTGTGCTCCATTTTGAGTGTCTAAATAGAATTCATCAAAATCTATTCTTTTTTTCTTTCCAGTGATGTTTTTAGTTTCACTAACATCTTTTCCATAAAAATCGAAAAAAAGTAATTTGGTTGGTAGGATCCAAGGATTCTTCTTATATGCATGATAAGATTTCCATAATTTCAAAAAGAACCCCAATTTCGGATTCGATTTCGATATGGAATGATTTCGTATTTCTACATCCATTACCATCCAATCAAAATACTTTCTATCCAAATTTTTTTCCATATCTATATCTATAATAACATCTTCCGCTATATAATTTTGGATAGAGATATCGCCCGTTATATCCAAAAATTCTTTTTTACGTGTGTTGTCATTATAAGAAATTGCTTGGTTTTTGTTTGCTTGGAATGGTAATCTATATCCATAAATATCTGATTTTTGCTTATCTGCATAATTAAGATATTTATATGCCAAAAGATCATATCCATATTGTTTTTTAATTTTTTTATTTAATTTTAATAAGTCCACTTGTTGTTTTTTGTAAAGAATTAATCGTCTTTTTTCATTTTCATATGAATCATATTCTGAATCATATTCGATTAAATCTTTATTTTGAGCCACACGATGTTCATTGATTCTATTTCTCCAGTTTTGTGGTACTAATCTCGACCATCTGCTCTCAGGTAAATCATATTGATAATGAACCTTTAACCAATTTGTCCATTGATTCATTACAGAATCGGAAACGTTCTTATCTCTTAATTTTGAATTAAATATTCCTTGTATTCTAAAAAAATGATTCTTTATTTCATTCTTAAGAAAAAAAGGTCTTCCATGAGATTCCAAAATAGATCTTAACTTATACTTATATACGTTAAGAACTTGGGTTTGTGATAATTTAAAAAACACATATGCTTGTGACAAAGAAGATACGTCACAAGAATTCTGTGAATTTGTATTCGTAATATTACAAGATTTGTGTATAATCGACATAAATGGAATTATACTTTGATTTGTTTTATCAATTCTTTCTGCATTTGTTTTTTTATTGTAATTCTTTGTAGATTTATTTACAATTTTTTTTGTTGATTCAAGAAAAAGTTCTCCATTGATCCTAGGAATACTAATGATACATAAAAGGATATCTATGTATACCCTTTCCATGAAAAATTTGAAAAAAGAATACAATTTACGGGTTAATCGAACATTTCTTCTTTGTAATATTTGGAAAATATTTTTTTGTAATTCTAATCTTTTAGCATCATAAGTTGTTTTGTTCGAATTCAAATCTTTCTCTGAAGTTATAACCTCCCCTTTTTCTTCTTGTGTCATTTTTTCTATTTGTTTTATGATTGTCTTTGTTTTAACATTAAGATCTTTTATCTTTTTTTCTGTCAATGAACAATTTGTCCAATCAATAGATTGAATTAGAGCGGGTGATTCGTAAATCATTGGATTATTCTTACTGATTGTTGAATCTTTTTTGCTTTCACTCAATTCATATCTTTTTTTGAATCTAAATAGAATACTTTTGATGTTCCATTTTCCTATCTCTTTTAAGATAGTTAGAAACCATTTTTTGCTTTCATTTAACACTTTTAGAACTAGAAAAAAACGATTTTTCAAATCTTTGTTCAATTGTTTTTTAATTTTTTGAAAAATGGGACCCAAAAATGAAAATGGATTTGGGAAATAATTATCAAGGTATGATTCGACTTGTGTTCCACAAGCTGTTAAAAACCAGAAGTTTTTTGTTTTCACGTTTTTTTTTTCAGTAGATCTTTTTTTTTTTTCAGTAGATCGTACCTTAGATTTGTGCCAAGGTTTCAGAACAAAAGGAGATAAGATCCTTATCTGAAGACCCTCTGTTAACCAGTCGTTTGGAAATTCTTTGTTGGATACTGGAATGCCCTGATAGGTGCATTTAATATGCACTTCTTTTTTCCAATCCCTAAAATCTTCTGACCATTCGGGATTTTGAAATAATAGTATACGAATGATGTTTTTAGTTATTATCAATGAAGGTAATAGAATATATTTTCTAAGAAATGATTGGATTATTAATACAAAGCTTCTAAGTATTAGACCATATAGAATGTTCTCCCAGGCTTCTTCTATTTCTATAAGTCTTTTTTCGTCGTTGTATTTTTTTTCCTCTTTTTGATCCTCTTCTATCCTTTTCTCAAAAGCCAAAAATTCTGAATTGTCTGTACCTTTTTTCCTGAAATATTCTTTCAAATATTGGGATATATCATCGAAAAGATCACCAAAAAAGAACGAGGATTTTCTTATTTTGTCCAAAAAAAGGGGGGAATGGGCATTGCTTTGAAAGAGTTTCCAAGTCACTGTTTTACGCCTTTGAGCGCGCATAGATCCGCTGATTAATTCTCGGTTAAAATCGGGTTCGCGTGAATAATTTAGTAAAGCCAATTCTTGATTTGATTCAATCGTATCATCAATATTACTAGTATGACTATCCTCATTGTCATCAGTATTATATATACTCATAGTATTCAAATCTTCATTGTAATTCTCTGTTTTACTATTAAAAATCACTATACGGTCGGCTTTTCTGCAACGAATCTGAGCGTCCTTTCCCAGTCCTTCCGTCAGTTGCTCCAAGTCGTCGATTAAGTTGTATGACCATCGAGGAACTTTTTTACTGATTTCGTTTATTCCAATACATTTTTTTGTATTAAAAATTGTTTCATCGTTCAGATCAGTTCTAATTGAGTCGAATAAGAATCTTTTTTTTCTTTTTTTTTCTTCGGAATAGATTTTTACTTGTTCATGTTCTGGAAATAAAGAAAGTCCGTCAAAATTCAAACTTGATACTGATTTTTCCGAAAATTTACTGATAAAGTTAAAAAAAAAACCTATTTCAGTTAATAATGATTTTCTATCAAATGGATCTATTTTCTGTTCAAATTCTGGATCATGAGCAAGAAGGAGACCATGAATCTTATTTATCAAAATGTGATTTGTTGTGTAAGTTTCATTTTGAATTGATGTTGTGTCAGTTTCATTTTGAATTGATGGTGAAAAGCTTGTTTGGATTTGTCCACGAAAGCGTCCATTCAAGAAAGGATCATATATTTGACTTATATATTTTGTTTTCGTCTCATCCTTACACAATCTAATTCGGTTTTCAAATACATCCAGAGGAAGAGATTCCTTATCTAGAACTTTTGCCCTTTTAAAAAATTCATTGCTTAGTTTCTTTCTTTTTTCTTTATTAGTAGAGCTCCAATAATTAGACAATTCATTATAGGAGATTTTATCTCTTGTGAAGAGATCCATTTTTTTTTCCATGATTTTAAGAAAAGTAGATAAATCAGGTGGATACGTGAAAGATATTCTTTCTTTTCCATCACTTTGACATATATGAAAAAAAAATTGTGAATTTTCATTTCTTACGACATTTTCAAAGTGATCGTTTTTTATATATCGCAATGGACGATTCCATCGTTGAAAATCGAAAAGAATAGTTACAAGAGGTTTTTGAAATTCGAAGAGATCCCTCTCTTCCTCGATTTTGTCCAAAGTCTTATCGTTTGGCGAAAAGAAATTAGAAGAAAGATATTCATCGACAAATCCTTTTTGCGGTTCCCAAGCTCTTTCAACATCGAGATCTCCAACTTCCTCGGTTTCTCCAATTTCATCGTTTTCTCCAATTTCTAACATTTCCTCAGTAAAAAAATGAGGAAGCGGTATTCTGCCTAAATAGTGTAAAAGGATAATAAATGAAAAAACAGCAAATATTTGACCCACATAATCTCGAAATTTTAACATAATGTACTTATCAAATCGAATAGTTACCTTCGATTTGATCGAATTCTTTTGCTGTAACCAGACTAATATCAATCCAATCCATTTCATCAAAAAGATGTGACCAATTAACCAACCAACAAAACTACTTGTTAAGAATAACAATTTATTGTTGCATCGAAAGAGATAAATGTTCACTAATCTTATTAAGATTGAACTTGGAAAAAGAAGGGGGTTTAATAACTGAAAAAGAAGATTGTTAAAGAATACTTTGTAAATACTAAGATTGCGTATTGAATTTCGATTCTTGTATCTGTAATCCAACTTGTATCCAGAATCCAAATAGTAGTATTTGTCATTTTTGTCGAAGAAATTAAATAAAAGATACGGTAGAGTTAGGGCAGTTATTGTATGAGGTCTACTCAATGCTAGATGCAAAGGCGCATAATAGATCGATATGAACATCATGAGCTGTCCTGTAATAAACCCAGTTGTTGCTGATACTTTCTTCTCGGTCCTTTCTTCCATAACCCGGGCTCGAATAAGGAAGAGATAAGAGGGCCCTATGGAGAATGTGGTCAGAAATCCATAATAGAGTCCCACCACAACGACCGAATTCACTATTTTCAGGCATAAAGATACTAGATTAGCTAGTATAAAAGATTGATAAATCATGGTATTCCTCCTTTTTCTATTTTGATTATAGCAATTTCATTATTATTATGAATTAAGATCATTATGATTTTCTTATTTCTTAATATGATAATTATGAATTAAGATCATTATGATTTTCTTATTTCTTACTTAATTATGAAATTAATTATGAATTAAGATCATTATGATTTTCTTATTTC